TCTGCATGTTAAGACAGCACACTAGTACATTTTCATTGACCACTGAGACCAACCCCCAAGCCCGGTCTTTGAACTAATAAAGATGGCATAGTAGAAAACTTCAGACTGACTATCATCGCGCTTGAAGTCCACCCAAGAGAGTTCCCCGGCTTCTCGTGATGAGCGCAGCGCAGCAAACGGTGTTTGCGCCAGAGGAGGGTGGTGAGAACCGTTGAGCCATTGGCTTGCTGAGCTTTTCTGATTTGGGTTTCTCACCCACATCACCGAGAGGAGGGCTTTTTTCGTTATAGAAAAGAAAGGTCAATGAAAGGATTCAGTAATGACGCCATGCATCACCATTGAGTGCTGTGCTGAAGAGAAAAAAAACCGAAAAAAGTTCCCCACATTGGGAGAGAAAAGAGAAGACTGCGGTCAATGATCAATTGTGCACATCCTTTTTGGATGGTCGGCTTAGAGTGAAAGCATACGAACATAGACTTTGTGACTGACTTCGCCGTATAAGCATATTTTCACTGAAAGTCAGTCATTAGGGCTGCTTTTGCCCATGCCATGAATGAGAGTGAGTCCAGTCCATCTTCCTTCCTTTCAATGCTGTGTCCTCTACATTCGCTTCGTCCTCCGCTTTTGACTCCTCTACTGCGCAAAGATTTTGATCCCCCGTTTAGTGAGTCGTGAAAGCACCTACCTTATTTTTAGACGTATTGGTTTCAGTGAAAAGCCAAATAGAGAGTTTTGCGTGTGCCTGCTTTAGTAAGAGTAAGGAAAAAGCTTGAAAAGCGTACTTGCTTTCACAACGGAAAGAGGTTCCTTCAGCGGTTCAGCTTTAGGTCTCGGTTCAGGTGCTTTTCATGATTGTGGTGTTTGATTGGGCACGGGCGTTCCTGTCCTTACTTAGAGGTCAAGTTGCCACCTGTCTATCGAAGGGGGATTCCCCAGCCTATCTCGGTATATGTTACCGAAAGAAGGAATAAGAATCTAATGATTTACCTAATTCTGTGAGAAAGAAAAACCAGTTTGTTAGAGCTGGGGCAGAGAAGCAATCAACAGAATGGGTCCCTGTTGTTCACAAGTGAAGGCACTGAACGGATCAAGATCTCGTAAATTCATTGTCTTTCTTGATTCAAATCAGAAAGAACTTCTTTCGCTATTGAAGCCATGCCTGAGCTGTCAGCTTATTAGCATCCCTCTTCTGCGTTAGGAATTGCCCGAAAAGGTTCGATTGAATCCCATGCTTTCATGGTCCCTATCTCTGCCCCGGCACTGGCCGACACGTAGGTCTATTCCGCGCTTTCCTAGGTGCGCATCTCCATCTACTAAAAGTAGGGGTGGTTGCCATAGATAGATTGGGTCATTCGTAACCAGAGCAATAACCGATGCTACAGCATAAACTAAAGCTATACGTGGCGGCCCCTAAAGGCGTAACTGACAGGTTCTGTTTTATCTGCCCATCCGAGTCATCCCGTACTCCAAAAAAGCAGAGGTGAGGTCCGGAGAGTGGGACGGATCTACCTGGCCAAGGTGCCAATGTCAAGTGGTTATCCGAAGTGTTGGAATATGCTCTACCTACGGTACCTAACTAGTCTTTATTTTCGGTAAGTAAGAATACATTGACCGATGGAGGAGAACCCCCGAAGTAAACATAAATGAAGGGGCCCACCCCAGGCAACCAAACAAAGAACTCAAGACACTCCCCGAGCTCTAAAATAAAGAAACTAACCTATGGAAAAAATTATTGAAATTAGATTACGATTACAAAGGCTAAAAATAATACAAGTTTCTACGTAATCAAAAAGAGCCTAAGGATTCACCGAAACTAAGCACATACTAAGCCCAATAAGACACATTGGCCTAGATATACATGAGGCCAACTGAAAAAGAGGTATACACATCAAATAAACTAGGATGAAACATAGGATTCGGTGGATGATTCGGCATCCTTTATGAATTGCGTATATAACGGTAGCCCTTCCTAAATAGTTTTTGAGTAGGCTAGGAAAGAAAGAAGAAATGATAGAGCGAAATGGGTTGGTTGCCCAAAGGGCTATCTTATCTGATCATGGGGGGATAGCACAAGGGCTTAAGGCATTGGTTTGCTAAATCGACATACAAGAAGATTGCATCATGGGTTCGAATCCCATTTCTTCCAGTCTTTTCCTACTGAACACTTTCCTGCTCAAGCAAGATAGGGTACTAGAAAGATCATACGAAGGCTATGTTCTTTTTTTAGATCTAGCCTGAATGACTCCTAAACTAAAGGTTTTCATTATATCTAAAGTGTGCAGTGAGGGATCTTTATATTATAGGTAGCCAGTCTTTACTTCACTCGACCCAAGCAATGCCCAAAGAGTCCTATGCCTTTCTTGGTCGGACCAAGCCAACTGGCGATTTCCGACAAGTCTTTCCTAATTTTTAGAGCAAGAAGCGGAACTACAAGAAAGCTTTCTTTATCTTTATGGATAACCAATTCATTTTCAAATATAGTTGGGAGACTTTACCCAAG